CGTATATGAGACTTTCATCTCGTACAGCTCAAACAGACACACCCAAATACTGATTAAAATTAAAAGGAATTATAGAATAGAAAGTTGAAAACCTCTTAATCCCATATATATATTTTTTTGGAGGATAGGAAGAATAAAAATCCGAAAGTTCTTCTTTATGGTGATAATGCCAAAATATCAAGTCGGCTCATTCGTCTTTCTCTTGATTGTTACTACTGGCCTTTTGAATATTCTCTTTTCCTTTTTTTCTTTGATTTGTTATTTTTTTATTTGTGTATAATGCAACTTTTTGCTTTTTTTTTCATTGATAGGAATTTCTCTTGTTAAGACCCTATGAATCATTTGAAACCTCAGATTCATACTAGAACCACGATGATTCAATAAAACCCTAAAGCTAAGTACAAGGATTTCTTGAGTAAGAACCCCTGCATCATCACTTATTTAATCAATAAGATAGGTATTATGACTAATAATACAAAAAAATTTGTCTGTTGGTTACACAAAATAGACATACAAAGGAGTTTCAAATAAGAAAAATCTTTCGATTTAGAACTCCTAATTTTTTTTTGAATCCGATCTCGAGGTTTGAATCTTAAAAATGAATCATAGTTCAAATATTTCTTGATCTTTTTTAGCTATTCCGTGTTTCAGATACCAAAAAAATATCCGACGAGGTAGAACCACCTTTATCAGGATAAGATGACAGACTCATTTTCTGTATTATCAATAGGATCAATTACAACAAGTCACACACTCATATTCCGGAAATACAGAAAGAAATTCCACGATCGAACTACCAAAAGGGGAATTAGAAATTGAAATTGGATCCCTAAAAATTCACTTTGTATTGAAAAGCTAGAACTTCCCGGTTGTTTTGGATTTCATTTTCTTGTGGATTTAATTCATTGAAATTCCATCGAGTAAAACGGAAGAATTATAAATTTCCAAAATGATAGATAGGAATACTGCAAATAAAGCCATTGCAACTCCCATCAAAGGAGTAGTTCCCCACCCAGGAGCTACTTTCCCATATTCCGAGTTCAATGGTTTCAATAAAGCCCCTACGGTAGTAGGTTTTGGACGCGATCTAGAACTACCCTCAACGGTTTGTGTAGCCATAAATCCGATTATATTCATTGAGATCTGTTGACTTTGTATACCATTCCGTTGTAAATAAATGATTTTATCATAGATCCATTGTGGTCTTAAAATTATATAATAATGGAAACAGCAACCCTAGTCGCCATCTTTATATCTGGTTTACTTGTAAGTTTTACTGGGTATGCTTTATATACCGCTTTTGGGCAACCCTCTCAACAATTAAGAGATCCCTTCGAGGAACACGGAGACTAGTTGAAGTAATGAGCCTTCCTATATAGGAAGGCTCATTACTTCAATTAAGATAATGAAAAAGAATTTCACTTTTTAGTTGTAATTCTAGGAGGTTCCCGAAAAAAAATAGCGAAAAAAATTATTCCTAGAGTAGAGACTAATAGAAATGTATAAACCAATGCTTCCATAGATTCAATTGTGGTTTACAATTATAGCTTCCATACCTATTTACTTGGGATTATTTTCCCCATAACGAGAAAAAAGAAAGAGTAAAAAAAGGACAGTGATTTAAATCAAGATTGCTCTAGTATCCTATGTCAAATAAAAAAAAATAGATGCAAAAAAGAATAAAGGAATATTGTATTAAACTCCTTGTCTTCTTGTAGTTGGGTCTCCAATTTTTTGGAATGCGCCAAATTCTACTTGAACATCCAAATCGGGGTCAATACCAGCAAAAACATCTCTGAACAAGGTTCTAGCCCCATGCCAAATGTGTCCGAAGAAGAAGAGTAGGGCAAAGGAAGTATGTCCAAAAGTAAACCAACCCCTCGGGCTACTACGAAAAACACCATCAGATTTCAAAGTAGCACGGTCTAATTCGAAAATTTCACCTAATTGAGCACGTCTAGCATATTTTTTCACAGTAGCAGGATCACTATAACTGACTCCGTTAAGTTCGCCACCATAAAACTCAACAGTTACACCTACTTGTTCAACACTATACTTAGATTCCGCTCTTCTAAAAGGAACGTCAGCCCGAACAATTCCGTCCCCGTCTATCAAAACGACCGGAAAGGTTTCAAAAAAAGTAGGCATACGACGTACAAAGAGTTCACGTCCTTCTTTATCTCTAAAAATAGGGTGTCCTAACCATCCAACAGCTATTCCATCGCCGTTGTCCATTGAGCCCGCTCTAAATAATCCTCCTTTCGCTGGATTATTGCCAATGTAATCATAAAAAGCTAACTTTTCCGGAATTTTCGACCAAGCCTCTGATAAACTTTGATTTTCGGCTAGCCCAGCACTTACCCGTCGGTATATTTCTTGCTGAAAGTATCCCTGATCCCATTGATAACGGGTAGGGCCAAATAATTCGATTGGGGTAGTTGCTGAACCATACCACATAGTTCCGGCAACAACAAAAGCTGCAAAAAAGACAGCAGCGATACTACTAGAAAGAACAGTTTCAATATTGCCCATACGTAATCCTTTGTATAGACGTTGAGGCGGACGAACACTAAGATGGAATAGACCCGCTAATATGCCTAATGTCCCTGCAGCAATATGATGAGAGGCTATTCCTCCTGGAACAAAAGGGTCAAAACCTTCCACGCCCCATGCTGGACTTACAGGTTGTACTTTTCCAGTTAGTCCATAAGGATCGGATACCCATATTCCGGGACCGTACAAGCCTGTTACATGAAATGCACCAAAACCAAAACAAGCCACCCCGGACAGAAATAAATGAATTCCAAAAATCTTAGGCAAATCCAAAGAAGGTTTTCCTGTACGTTCATCACAAAATATTTCTAGATCCCAATATACCCAATGCCAAATAGCTGCCAAAAAGCACAAGCCAGAAAACACAATATGCGCTCCGGCCACACCTTCGTAACTCCAAATGCCAGGATCCGTTATAGTCCCCCCTGTAATACTCCAACCGCCCCATGAATTGGTTATTCCTAAACGTGTCATGAAAGGTATAACGAACATACCCTGTCGCCACATTGGATCAAGAACGGGGTCAGAGGGATCAAAAACTGCTAATTCATATAGAGCCATCGAACCCGCCCAACCAGCAACCAGAGCTGTATGCATGATATGGACAGAAATCAACCGGCCGGGATCATTCAATACGACGGTATGAACACGATACCAAGGCAAACCCATGGAAATACCTCTTTATCAAAGAAAAATGACACTATGTAACTTTATTGCATTGGAAAAGACTATGACTGTGCAATGGATCCTTTTTGTTCAACGGATTATCTCGGAACAAGGGTTCATTTTTGTTCTATTTTGTTGGTAATAATGGAATAATTATGTTTGTAGGAACAAAGAGAAACAAATCTATTCTATACCCGATAAGTAGAAATACGCAATGGGGAGTTGATACTATCTTCTATCAGTAAATGTTTTCATACTTGTTCATTATTGGAAGGCTATATTGGTAAGAATTTTCTCTTAAACTAACCCTTTCTAATCTATGCAGAAAATATAATAAATAGATGATATTATAAACCTTAATTAGAATTATTACGTTTCCACATCAAAGTGAAATAGAGTACTTAATTATTATTTTTTCTTTCATTTAATGCCTATTGGTGTTCCAAAAGTTCCCTTTCGAAGTCCTGGAGAGGAAGATGCATCTTGGGTTGACGTATAGTGCGACTTGTCAGATATATTGGGTCATATGGGATTTCCCCGTTCTCTCTCCCGATTGAGATATCCTCCCTTTCGCCCAAGAAAGATTGTTTTAATCATCCAAAAATTGGAGCGTGAAATGCAATTAGATTCATTTTTTAGTTTTTTTAGGGGGATTCAGATTAATATTATCAATTAGAATAATTTATGGTTGGCTCGGTTGGACCAAAAAAATGAAGTATCCAGGCTCCGTTTATAAAAACCCCAACTCCAATTGAAAAATATATTGCAGATTACTGCTTGTATTATAATTCCATAGTTTATTTACTTTAACTCTTAAAATAAAAGATATTAAGTAAATAAAAAAGGGGGGAATCTTAACAAAAAAGCGGTATTGGAAACATTTGTTCTATATGTGCAAATCAAAATCGGGTAGATCTTTACCCGGAGTAGAGCATAAACCTAAAAAATAAAAAAGACCTAGTCAAGAACAAGAAAATGACATCGTGATTTGGATTGGATCTCGATGATATGATACATCAATGAGAAGTAAGTTCGATAAGTTTAGTAAATTCTTTTTTTTTTTCAATTTTAGTCAAATTTTCTTCTATTTTAATTCTAGAAATATTCTTCTATTATTATATATTATATGGGTAATTAGAGAATTTCGGGGAAGAAAAAAAAGGAATCTTTTTTGAAAAATCGAAAAGGAGACTCTTGATTATTGTTGAAACGATTTCTATGAAAAATAAAAAAGGATATAGAATCTACACATTGATTTTTTTTTTTCACAATTTTATTTGAACCGTATGCATCAAAAGGTGCATGTACGGTTCCTAAGGGATAGACTTTTCCCCTAATCAACCGACTTTATCGAGAAAGATTACTTTTTTTAGGCCAAGAACTCGATAGCGAGATCTCAAATCAACTTATTGGTCTTATGGTATATCTCAGTATCGAAGATGATACCAAGGATTTGTATTTGTTTATAAATTCTCCCGGCGGATGGGTAATACCCGGAATAGCTATTTATGATACCATGCAATTTGTTCGACCAGATATACATACAATATGCATGGGGTTAGCTGCTTCAATGGGATCTTTTATTCTAGTCGGAGGAGAAATTACCAAACGTTTAGCATTCCCTCACGCTTGGCGCCGATGAGTTTTTTATTTTCGAGAAAAAAGAAGACTATGCCTTCACCATATGAAATATTAAGTAATAATAGCATGGCACTTTGAATTCGATATGAGATATTTTTTCTTTATTTTCTTTTCAAAACCTTCAATTATGTATCGGAAGAGCAGTATGAGATGAAGAGTATTCCCGATTTCTTTTTTTTTTCTATTTCTATCGGGAGTCCATTTCAGCGTCACAAACTTTTTTTTTCATAAAAAAAGACTCTATTTAATTTATGTTTGAAAAAGTACAAAAAAAAAATTTCGTATTTTTCGGATCAAAAAGAAACTTTGGGATTGCTGAACTACAGACGAAAAAAATATATAAAGCAACGGAACCATCATAGTATTTTTGAGCTACTACGAAAAGAAGGGTGGTAATTGGATAATTTACTGATTTGGATCTGATCGATTCGATATTTTTTCTTTATTCAACGGAAAATGAAAGTAAATTCCATTGTATAGCCGTATGCAATGCGAAAAAGATGCACGTACGGTTATTCAATTCTTATTCTGTATTTTTTCTTTTCACCGCATTGCGCGAGATAGAAAAACTTTTTTTATAGTATATCATCAGGGTAATGATTCATCAACCCGCGAGCTCTTTTTATGAGGCCCAAACGGGAGAATTTATCCTGGAAGCGGAAGAACTTTTGAAATTGCGCGAAACCCTCACAAGGGTTTATGTACAAAGAACGGGCAAACCCTTATGGGTTGTATCCGAAGATATGGAAAGGGATGTTTTTATGTCAGCAACAGAAGCCCAAGCTCATGGAATTGTTGATCTTGTAGCGGTCGAATAAAAGGAATAAAAAAAAGTTTTAAACATTTGAAATTTTATCTTGTTACTAGATTTAACATTCTATTATGGGTTTAATATTCTATTAACTATAAATACATTCGGTTAGGATTGATCTAAACCAGTCCATTATGTATATGATTCAGTATGCCAACTATTAAACAACTTATTAGAAACACAAGACAGCCAATCAGAAATGTTACGAAATCCCCCGCTCTTCGGGGATGCCCTCAGCGCCGAGGAACATGTACTAGGGTGTATGTGTGACTCGTTCAGATTATGAGCTGGAAGAAAAGCAAATGAAAGGGAATAATTTTTCCAGTATCAATGATCAGTACTGGCGAATAGTATAACAAAAAAACTCCAGTCACTAGCTAAAATGAAAAAAAAAAAGACCTATTTATCTATTGGGTATGAAATTTATGGTTTCTATTGGTATAAATCAAATCGAATTTAAAATAGGAAAAAATTTCCTATTGGTAGCGAACGTTATCCATTTAGCAGGAAATCTTATTTTAAGAGCAAAAAAAATCTGCTCCCGTTTTTGCAAGAACGGACTAATAGGGTCAGATATCCAGCTAACCCTCAAAATGAAATACCGTTACTGTATAGGTGGATCTCATTGTGAAAGACCTATTACTGGATAATTCATGGGTAGAGCCGAAAAGTTTGAACTGTACAAGTTATCAATAAGATTCCGTAAATTTAGGAATTAAGGAAGGGGCTCCGGTATATAGAGAGGACCTCACCGTTTTAAAAGTAACCATAGAAACGAAGGAACCCGCTATTTCTTTAATCATCTATATTTAACTTGAATTTCCATTTTTTGGTACATTAATACAAAATACAATTTCTTATTTTTTTTCTTGGAGAAATGTCAAAAAAATAGTGGTTGGGAAGGTTATAGTAGCAAAAGCCATTGGAATTTTTTTTTATACATTGGAAAAATCCGTTTTGTTATTAATAGACCAGGGGAAGAAAAGAATAACTCAAAGAAAGAAAATCAATTAGTTATTCATCAAAGTTTCAATTATTCAATGACTAGAGTTAAACGGGGATATATAGCGCAAAGACGCAGAAAAAAAATTCGTTTATTTGTATCAAGCTTTCGAGGAGCTCATTCAAGACTTACTCGAACTATTGCTCAACAGAAAATAAGAGCTTTGGTTTCGTCTCATCGGGATCGAGATAGGCAAAAGAGAGATTTTCGCCGTTTGTGGATCACTCGGATAAACGCAGTAATTCGAGAAAGGGGAGTATACTATAATTATAGTCAATTTATACATGATCTGTACAAGAAAAAGTTGCTTCTTAATCGTAAAATACTTGCACAAATAGCTATATTAAATAGGAATTGTATTTTTATGATTTTCAACGAAATCATACAAAAAGAAGATTGGAAAAAAGAATATCTCGAAACGATTTAAATGAAGTTCCCCGGAGTTTATTCTCCGGGAGTATAGAGTAGAAATTAATCTGATAAAATACGATAAATAAATAAAAATCAACAAATCCATTCAAAAAAAAAAAAAAATTCCCAAATTTTATATTATCTTACGACGTGACAATCAAATCTAGCTTCGTCTAGATTCTAGTATTTTTTTAGAACAAAACTCCAATCCGTGCTTGAATTCAGATTCCATTTTTGATTCAATTATCAATTAAATAAAAAATAAGTCTATTATTCTATTTATTTTTGGTTCTAAAACTAGCAGTTTTAGTAGTCGACTCGGTTCTTTCAAATTGTTTCTCATTATTAAGAAAAGGTAACAAAGATAAAATACGAGCTTGTTTTATAGCAATAGTAATTAATCGTTGTTGTTTCAAGGTCAATCTATTCACTCGCTTAGATAAAATTTTTCCTTGTTCACTAATAAATCGACTAATTAAACTCATATTTCTATAATCAATTCGATCCCCCGATTGGATCGGGGGCAAACGCCTACGAAAAGATCGCTTGGATTTAATAAAGGGTCGCTTGGATTTATCCATAGTTTGTTTAGTTTCTTCCTTATACATATCGAAAATCCTATTTCTTAATTCGAATTTTTTTAGGTCCAGCCAAAATAGGATTTGATTTGTTTATTTCTATTTTTTTCTATATATATATTAATATATTATAATATAAATATATGAAATATTTACTATAATATATACATAAATACTTTTTCTATTAATTAATTATATTAAAATTGTTTTGTTCCTTTACTTGAAAAGATACTAGATAGATGTTCAGCTCGATCTATTTCTTTATCTCTCCATGAATTGTATGTTTATAACAATAGGGACAGAATTTTCGCAATTCCAACCGACTGGGCGTATTGTGTCGATTCTTTTGAGTAATATATCTAGAAACGCCCCTTGATAACCTATTAACACTTTTTCGAACACAACCAGTACATTCCAAAATCACTTTTACTCGGACATCTTTACCCTTAGCCATGAGTCTCCTTTGGATATTTGATTCAAGCAACTTTTCTACTTTTCTTGAAGAAAGGAAAAGAAAAAATAGAAAAGTTGCAAAAATAGAAGTTGCTAATTAAAAATACAATTCGAAAGATTTTGTTGAAATCAATTGAGTAATAATATATAAGTAAAGAAATACTAGGTAATCAAATTCAAAAAGTTTATAACTAGAATTTCAAATCACAGCATTTTTTTTTTGTTTAAGCATCTTGTATAATACGCTTACCCTAGACCCACATTTTCATTTCCACTCGAACCTGAACCCAAGTTTTGATGAAGTTGATTCCACCTTTCTTCTTTATTTATTACTAAACTAATCCTATTTCTTTTTTTATTAGAAAATAAAATAGAGGGGAGGAGTTAGTCACAGATAGTTGATTCTATCTATAATCTTCGTTACCCCCTTCCCATATCAATAACTAGAATTAAAAAAAGGGAATGTCAACGCATCTGGAAAAAAACGATTGATTTCTATTAATAAACCGGCTAAAGACCCAAACCATAAAGTACTTAATACCGGTGCCACGGAAAGATATGTTTTGAAATCTCGCATTGAAAATCCTCCTTTTTCATTTCTTTAATATATTAATATAAATATAGAAATATTTAATATATAAAATTAATACAGATCTAATCTATGATTCGATGTATATAGTTAAAAACTACTTGTGTTTGTACACAAAATCCCTAAGCTAAGTCAAAAAAAATCTACATTAAAATCGACTTAACTTACTTATACTTATAGTAGATAAGATATTTTTTTTTAAGAAAAATAATAGCATTACCGAAAAGTTTAGTTTACGACAGATTTTTCATATACATAAATATACAAATCCTTTCTATTATACCTTATATGAGAAAAGACCAAAAAGAAGAGGAAATAGCAGAGCAAATTCAATTATGAATTTATATGGGAAATCGGGATGTGGAAAACAAGACAAGGATTCTTTACAATTACATTATAAAACCCAATTGAATTGAAAGGGATGTAGCGCAGCTTGGTAGCGCGTTTGTTTTGGGTACAAAATGTCACGGGTTCAAATCCTGTCATCCCTACCTAATTACTTTTACTCTAAGAAGTGAGGAGGAATTAATTGAAATTTTTATTCAAATTGAACAGACGTAATCTTTCATTTTGTTTATGATACTCTATATGATAGATAGTGTATCCATGCAGGATATAGATAGAGTTTTGAGTTATAAAAAAAACCTTCTTTCCAGTCTTATCTATTGGGATAAGAAAGCGCTCTTAGTTCAGTTCGGTAGAACGTGGGTCTCCAAAACCCGATGTCGTAGGTTCAAATCCTACAGAGCGTGATTCCATTCTTATTAGTTCAAATTGAATTATCGAATTAGACTGAAATAAATGAACAGTAATCGAATCTAAAATTGACCTCCTCCGTTCTCGAATCCACAGGAGGTCAATCAAAAAAGATTTATTAATTAATCAAAGATCCAACTGATCACCACGTCTGTATTGTAAATATGCCGTTACAAATAATCCAGCCAAAGTAATAGGAATTAGGCCTAAGACGATTCCAAATAGAAAAACTTCAATCATTTCAATTCGTTTGAAAAAAAAAAGATAAAGGTAATATCTATCCCTAAATAGTAATCTGAATTGCCCACGAATCTCAATAACCAAAAATTATCAATTGCTGCAATTGCAATAAAGACCTATAACATAAGCTGAATCCCACAAAAGCATTTCTTGAGTTGTTCATTCAATTAATTTTAAATAAGCCCTATCTTGTTTAGACCTATAAATAGAGCAGAGGTTATAGTTAAAGCCGCTAGTAAAAAACCGAAATAACTGGTTAGAGTAGGCATGAAGGAGCTAACTAAAATATGTTCTTTTTA